CGTGATTCACAGGGTGCAACAAGCAATCGATATTTCACGATCAAAGGTGTAGTACTGCTTGTAGTAGTGGTCCTTATATCTCGTATTAACAATCGAAAGATGGTCGAAAGAAAAAATCTCTATTTGATGGGGCTTCTTCCTATACCTATGAATTCCATTGGACCCAGAAAGGAGACATTGGAAGAATCTTTTTGGTCTTCCAATAGAAATAGGTTGATTGTTTCGCTCCTGTATCTTCCAAAAGGGAAAAAGATTTCTGAGAGTTGTTTCATGGATCCGCAAGAGAGTACTTGGGTTCTCCCAATAAATAAAAAGCGTATCATGCCTGAATCTAACCGGGGTTCGCGGTGGTGGAGGAACCGGATCGGAAAAAAGAGGGATTCTAGTTGTCAGATATCTAATGAAACCGTAGCTGGAATTGAGATCTCATTCAAAGAGAAAGATAGCAAATATCTGGAGTTTCTTTTTTTATCCTATACGGATGATCCAATCCGCAAGGACCATGATTGGGAATTGTTTGATCGTCTTTCTCCGAGGAAGAAACGAAACATAATCAACTTGAATTCGGGACAGCTATTCGAAATCTTAGGGAAAGACTTGATTTGTTATCTCATGTCTGCTTTTCGTGAAAAAAGACCAATTCAGGGGGAGAGTTTCTTCAAACAACAAGGAGCTGGGGCAACTATGCAATCCAATGATATTGAGCATGTTTCCCATCTCTTCTCGAGAAACAAGTGGGGTATTTCTTTGCAAAATTGTGCTCAATTTCATATGTGGCAATTCCGCCAAGATCTCTTCGTTAGTTGGGGGAAGAATCAGCACGAATCGGATTTTTTGAGGAACGTCTCGAGAGAGAATTGGATTTGGTTAGACAATGTGTGGTTGGTAAACAAGGATCGGTTTTTTAGCAAGGTACGGAATGTATTGTCAAATATTCAATATGATTCCACAAGATCTATTTTCGTTCAAGTAACGGATTCTAGCCAATGGAAAGGATCTTCTTCTGATCAATCCAGAGATCATTTCGATTCCGTTAGAAATGAGAATTCAGAATATCACACATTGATCGATCAAACAGAGATTCAGCAACTAAAAGAGAGATCGATTCTTTGGGATCCTTCCTTTCTTCAAACGGAACGAACAGAGATAGAATCAGATCGATTCCCGAAATGCCTTTTTGGATCTTCCTCCATGTCCTGGCTATTCACGGAACCTGAGAAGCGGATGAATAATCATCTGCTTCCGGAAGAAATCGAAGAATTTCTTGGGAATCCTACAAGATCAATTCGTTCTTTTTTCTCTGACAGATGGTCAGAACTTCATCTGGGTTCGAATCCTACTGAGAGGTCCACTAGAGATCAGAAATTGTTGAAGAAAAAACAAGATGTTTCTTTTGTCCCTTCCAGGCGAGCGGAAAAGAAAGAAATGGTTGATATATTCAAGATAATTACGTATTTACAAGATACCGTCTCAATTCATCCTTCGGAACCAGATCCGGGATGTGATATGGTTCCGAAGGATGAACCGGATATGGACAGTTCCAATAAGATTTCATTCTTGAACAAAAATCCATTTTTTGATTTCTTTCATCTATTCCATGACCGGAACAAAGGGGGATACGCGTTACGCCACGATTTTTTTGAATCAGAAGAGAGATTCCCAGAAATGGCGGATCTATTCACTCTATCAATAACCGAGCCGGATCTGGTGTATCATAGGGGATTTGCCTTTTCTATTGATTCCTACGGGTTGGATCAAAAAAAATTCTTGAATGAGGTATTCAACTCCAGAGATGAATCGAAAAAGAAATCTTTATTGGTTCTACCTCCTCTTTTTTATGAGGAGAATGCATCTTTTTCTCGAAGGATCAGAAAAAAATCGGTCCGGATCTACTGCGGGAATGATTTGGAAGATCCCAAACTAAAAACAGCGGTATTTGCTAGCAACAACATAATGGAGGCAGTCAATCAATATAGATTGATCCGAAATCTGATGCAAATCCAATATAGCACCTATGGATACATAAGAAATGTATCGAATCGATTCTTTTTAATGAATAGATCCGATCGCAACTTCAAATATGGAATTCAAAGGGATCAAATAGGAAATGATACTCTGAATCATATAACTATAATGAAATATACGATCAACCAACATTTATCGAATTTGAAAAAGAGTCAGAAGAAATGGTTTGATCCTCTTATTTCTCGAACTGAGAGATCCATGAATCGGGATCCTGATGCATATAGATACAAATGGTCCAATGGGAGCAAGAATTTCCAGGAACATTTGGAACATTTCATTTCTGAACAGAAGAATCCTTTTCAAGTAGTGCAAGTAGTGTTCGATCGATTACGTATTAATAAATATTCGATTGATTGGTCCGAGGCTATCGACAAAGAAGATTTGTCTAAGTCACTTCGTTTCTTTTTGTCCAAGTCACTTCTCTTTTTGTCCAAGTCACTTCTCTTTTTGTCCAAGTCACTTCCCTTTTTCTTTG